AGAACAGCTCCCACGTTCAAAGCTCCTTTTTTACCATTAGCAAGAACTTGTTTCAGTTGCATATCATAAGGAATTCGAACAACTGCTTCAAATACAGTATCAGGAAGTACAGCTTGCGGAACTTCAATATCCACAGGCTTATTAGCTAAATGGCAATTGGCGCATACAATTCGCCCAGTTGCTTCTCGTGGATTTTCATAACCTTTCTGCGCAAAAATGGGATACGCATTTGAAATAGATGTTCGAGTTATTACATATATCATGATCGATACAGAAATAAATCGAGTCATCTGTTCCTTTACCCAAGAAAAAGTATTTCTATTTTGCATGATCCAATCATTGATCCCCGAATTTCTACAATAAATTAGATAGGTAGCTAGTATAGTTCCCTATCCACGAGTCTGCCGTTGTACTGAAATAATTCTACTGAAATAGAACGAATACCTTGAAGAGGTAGAAGTATAAAGAATAAGAAAAATGGAAAACGCTTTCTTTATACGCGAAGAAAATTTTTGATTGATATCAGGGGATCAAATAAGTTCTTCATTCATTCATTGAATGATAAATGACTACAAGCGAAGGAGATACGCGATTTAAAAAACGGAAGATCCAATATTTCACAATTGTATCTAGAATAACCGGAAAAGTGGAAACAAGACCAGATATAATTTGCTCGTTATGAGCCAATCCAAAATCATTGTAGATCGAACCAATCATTAGTTCCCAACCATGGGTCGAGTGAAATCCGATCCATAAATCAGTAACTAAAAGAATCGAAAAAGCTTTTATTGTGTCACTTAAGTTATAGAAGAATTCCTGAATCCAAGAATTAAGAATGACAAGTTCTTCATTACCCAGAATAAAATAACCACTTAGAATAGCGAAACAGATTATATTTGTCGACAAATGCAAAATGATATGGAGATGATATTCATTGTGCGTTTTGACCAATTGTATTGTTTCCTTGTGTATTCCTATATGAAGCTTTTGTATATGTGTCTCCGGGTATTCTTTTATCATTTCGTCCAACAAGAATAGTTCTTCTAATTCTAGGAATTTTTCTAGAACATTTTTCTCCTGAATATCATTCAAAAAAGTTTCGGATTGCCTAGTATTCCACCAATTAATAATCCAAGGTTCCAGACTTTTTTGAAATGAGAGAGAGATCCACCAGGGCAAAAATACTATAGATGCAAGATATGGGAGGGAAGTCAATGCTTTCTTTTTTTTTTCATTTTTGATCTGTGAATTGTTAATGAACTGTTTCATTTGTCAACTCTATCTGATATTTCTCTAAAGCGCGAGTTCTATAACAAGGTATCGAACCTATAGATCTATTCCCACTTTTGTGTAATAATTTAGTCCTTAGATCTAGAAGGAATATAGAAATAGAATAAGGATCCCCTTTCGGATGAAAAAAAAATATATAAAATATAGAAATATAAAATAAATATATATAAAATATAAAATAAATATATATAAAATAAGTAAATTATAAGGAAATGGGATTTCCGGATATCTCAATTGGGCAAATTCGAACGAATTTCATCTTCATTTCTTCCTTTCCATAAATACTCGAAAAAGTTACTTGAAGTAACGAATATTATTCGGACCGCAGCGCAGGAATACGGCATCAATTCAAAATCTGAGGCCTAACCTAAGAAGATGAATTCTGTATTACGAAATACATATTCGGATATTTTATTTGATGAATTCATACTTAATTAGACTTATTAGACTTTTTACTAGTATAAAAGAATTGAGTTGGGCTCTATACGCATACAAAATAGTTTTTGTATAGAAAAAAATTTCTTCTTATTTTATTATAGTTTCTGGTTTTTTATATTTATTATAGTTGTTCCATATACGTTCTCCTACTTTTGTTTTATTCTATGCGGATCGTTGCACCAAAGGAACGAGGAAATGGAATCTAACATGTTTTGCTCGAATGAACATTCTGAAGAAACTTCAATTGTATTAAAAAGGAAATTAGCAAGTTCCTTCCATTATGCGGAGAAAACCTTCATTCTTCCTTCAGTTCATTTCAAAATACTTCAATTGGTACGCGCAAGAAATAGGCCAATTCGGCAGCTTTTTGCTCAATTTCTCGTGGAGTCAAATTCTCATCAGTACGAGTCAAGGGAATGGTTCCTTGGCCTCTGATTTCCATATAAAGAATACGACGAGGAAAAAGACCCTCTTTAACCTCCATTCTGATTGATTGGATATCTTTCATAAAGAAGCGAAGGAAGATGCGACGATTTATTCCGGGGAATCCCCAACGAAAAATACACATTATTCCTTCTTTTCTATCGAATCGGTCATAACCACTACCTACATTCCACGAAATTGTGCACCACAAATAGGAACTAATGAATAGACCCGCGATCCCATAGAAAGACATCACGATCCCTTGTGGGAAAAAAATGATTTGCTGAGATGGAAATCCAGGTATCAGATTCCTACCAAGATAACTGGAAGTTCCAACCACTAAGAATCCTAGTGAACCTAAAAAAAGTATACAGGCCCAGCAAAAATTACTTGCTTTTCGGGACCCTGTTATAAGTTCTATCCATATATGTTCTGATCGCCAGTTCATACTATACTAGATCCGATTGCATTCGATTGGAATTGAGAAAAAAATTTGACTTTACTTTTTGCCGAAATAACTTTCATCAACTAGCACTATTCTGATATGAACCATTAGGAGGAATTGGTTAGATACATTGACTTTCAATTATAAAATAGAAAAATATTCGCCGATCATTTTTAACCAGATAACCCGCATATACATGCATTTATGCGGATATCATGTATCCGCATGCATAATAATTCTTTCATTTGTATTCGGAAAAAGGCGCATATCATACCATATTACACTAAACAAATATCTGTACCAAATAAATATATGTATTATGATTCAGTGTTGAAATAAATTGCTGAAATTTGGTCCCATCGGATCTAGACAATCTTATTTTTTTGAACATGAAGAAATAAAGAAGCCATTGCAATCGCCGGAAATACTAGGCCCACTAAAGGGACAAAAATAGAGGGTAAGTTAAGATCTGTCATAGAATGGGTACCTCGATTTAATATTTGTACCTATTATAAGGATATCTTAAGTATATCTATTATAAACTATTATAAATAATATTAAGTAGTTAATAAGTGCAAGGAATGAAAACTAAATGAAGTGTACCTATTCATCTTTCTACACGAATATGTATGATAATCCACCTTAAGTTTAAGAAATTTTATTAATTCTCCCATCCTTATATTCTATCTATCTTTCTAATAAAATAAGGAGTTTTTTATGAAAATTAAAGAGTTTATTATAAGTTCGCGACTCTAACAAAACTAATTCAATCCAAGAAACAGGTATTCCTAGTAAAAAATGGGAGTTCTTGGTAGACATAGAAATCACTTCTATTCTATATCTATATTTTCATTTTATTTCGATATTTTTTTTTTGCATTTTTTTTCAAGGGAAAGAAACCGTGGAGCTGAAATAACTCACTCAGAACGCCTTTTAAAAGATTACGCGGTACGATTGGGTCGAATAAGCCCTTATGGAATAAATACTCAGCCGCTTGTGAACCGTCGGGTACTGCTTTATTCAATGTTTGTTCAATTACTCTTTTACCCGCAAAAGCAATGTAGGCATTGGGTTCAGCAATAATGACATCTCCCAACATACCAAAACTGGCAGTTACTCCACCAGTTGTAGGAGATGTAAGGATTGATACATAGAATAACTTTTTATTTGATTGATAATTATATGAAGCAGAAGATATTTTAGCCATTTGCATCAAGCTTAAACTTCCTTCTTGCATGCGTGCTCCTCCAGAAGCACACACAATAATGACAGGTAAAGATCTATTAGTAGCATACTCGATCAAACGAGTGATTTTCTCGCCTACTACAGATCCCATACTACCCCCCAAAAACTGAAAATCCATAACCCCAATTGCTGTGGGAATACCGTTTAGTTGACCTATGCCCGTTTGAACAGCTTCAGTTAAACCTGTCCTTCTTTGATAAGAATCGATACGATCTCTATAAGGTTCCTCTTCTGAATTAAATTCAATGGGGTCCGTGGAGACCATATCTTCATCCATAGGATCCCAAGTGCCCGGATCAATCAAAAGTTCGATTCTATCTGAACTACTCATTTTCAAATGATATCCACACTGTTCACAAATATTCATTTTTGACCTAAAAAATTTTTTATAATTTAATCCATAACAATTTTCGCATTGAACCCATAAACTTCTGTATTTTTTATTATTTATATCAAAACCATTAGATCTTCCTCTTATATTGAAATCGCGGCTGTTACCACCAGTTCTTATACTAGAATTCCCCCTTTCACTACTGCTTACGCCTTCAGTACAAATGAAACTAGAAATGTAACTGTCACTGTAATTTTCGGTACCTTCGAAAATGGAACTATGAATACTGACTTCAAAACGAAGATAACTATCAATGCAACTATTAATGTGATTATTCCAACTAGATTGAGTATCATACATGTAATGATAATAGTAGTGATTGTTACTCTTAGTCCTATTATTCAAATAACTGGAAAAAAAGCTTTCTAGTTCACTCAGAAAAAAACTATTATTGTCAATCTCAAAAATATGATTTTCAATGTCAAAATATACAGAATAACAGTCACCATTACCATCCCTAACTAAAAAAGTGTTATCAGAGATAAAACTCCCAATATTCCTGATATCAAATAAATAATCAACATTACTGAAACTATAACTACCACTTTCATTCCAACTAGGAATGTTTTTCTCCGTATCATTTAGAATGGGCTCTTCACTTCCCCCGGTATGTCCAAGAGCATTAAGACTATTTATTGATTTACTTAGCCCACACTTATGTTCTAACTTCCCCTTAGACAACATCGAATTGAACCACCATTTTTTCATAGAGTCTTCCCGTCCCCTATTTGATGAAAATATAATAGATGAATAGTCATTCGATGAATA